ATTTTACGTTGGTTCGGTTCTACAAATCATAAGGATATTGGTACCTTATACTTAGTTTTTGGTGTTTGAAGAGGGTTCGTGGGAACTGCTATGAGAAAAATTATTCGCTTAGAGTTGACTATACCTTCGGGTGTTTTACATGAGAATAAATTATACAATTCTTTGATAACTGCTCATGGTTTGATTATGATATTTTTTTTTGTTATGCCTATTTTGATAGGAGGTTTTGGTAAATGGTTGGTTCCTCCTATGTTGTCCAGGGTTGACATGATTTTCCCGCGTTTAAAAAATATGAGTTTCTGATTAGTTGTACCTGCCTTTTTGTTGTTGTTAAAATCTTTTTTTATTGAGTTTGGTGCTGCCACGGGCTGGACTGTTTACCCTCCTTTGTCGGGTAATATTTCTCAAGCTGGTCCCTCTGTAGATTTAGCTATTTTTTCTTTACATGTGGCGGGAGTTAGATCAATTTTGGCTTCTATAAAATTTATAGCCACTGTAGTAAAGTGTGGTGGGGTGGGGCAGGGTTGATCTCGGATACCTTTATTTGTTTGAAGTGTTTTTATTACTGTTTGATTATTGATTTTATCGTTACCTGTTTTTGCAGGGGGTTTAACAATGTTATTAACTGACCGAAAATTTAAAACAAGGTTTTTTGATCCTGCTGGGGGGGGGGATCCAATCTTATTTCAACATATTTTTTGGTTTTTTGGTCACCCAGAGGTTTACATATTAATTTTACCTGCTTTTGGTATTGTTTCTCATGTTGTTAGATTTGTTGGGGGTAAGCGGGGTGTTTTTGGGCATTTAAGCATGATTTTAGCAATGTTGGGTATAGGGTTTTTAGGTTTTATTGTGTGAGCTCATCACATGTTTACTGTTGGTTTAGATGTAGATACCCGGGCTTATTTTACTGCGGCAACTATGATAATTGCTGTTCCTACTGGTATTAAGGTTTTCAGTTGATTGTCTACTATGGTTGGGGCTCCGATAAGAAATTTTTTTTCGGAACCCTTGGTTTTATGGGTATTTGGTTTTATATTTTTGTTTACTAGTGGAGGGGTTACAGGGATAGTTTTGTCTAAAGCCTCTTTAGATTTAGCTTTGCATGATACTTATTATGTTGTGGCACATTTTCATTATGTTTTGTCAATGGGTGCTGTTTTCGGTATTTTTTTAGGGATTATTTTTTGATGGCCTTTGTTTACGGGGGTAATAATGGATAAGGATTTGTTAATTAGTCATTTTTGAGTTATGTTTGTTGGGGTTAACTTAACATTTTTTCCACAACATTTCTTAGGTTTGTCTGGTATGCCTCGTCGATATTGTGATTATTTAGATTCTTATAGTTTTTGGAAAGGAGTTAGGAGTTTTGGGGCTGGTATATCATCTGTAGGAGTTGTTTGATTTTTATTCATAATTTGAGATAGTTTTGTTAGGGAACGCTTGTTCTTATGGGTTAAAAGCTCTGATTTGAGGAGAGAATGAAATCATTTTTTTTATCCTTTAAGTTGGCATACTTATACAGAAAAATCTATTTTTTTAATTTAAGATTAATCTTTATTTATTTTTTTAAACGTAAATTACCATTATTGAGTTTATTAGATTTAGGAACTCCTGTTAAAATTAGTTATTTTTGAAAATTTGGTTCTTTATTAGGTTTATTCTGTGGGGTTCAGATTTTTAGGGGGGTTTTGTTGAGAATGCATTATCAAAAAAGAATAGAAATGGCTTTTTTCTCCGTGAAATTAAGTATTCAAAATGAAGTTTTTTTGGGTTGATTTTTTCATAATGTTCATAGTTCTGGGGCTTCGTTTTTTTTTGTTTTTTTATATTGTCATTTATTTCGTGGTTTATATTATGGGGGTTTTAAACAAATAAAAATATGAATGAGGGGAGTTACTATATTGTTGTTTTCTATGGCTTTAGCCTTTTTAGGTTATGTTTTACCTTGGGGGCAGATGTCTTTTTGAGGAGCGACGGTTATTACTAATTTATTTTCTGCGATTCCCTACGTGGGGGAGGATGTAGTACATGTTTTATGGGGGGGTTATGGTGTGGCTGGTCCCACTTTAAACCGTTTTTTTAGTTTGCATTTTTTGGTTCCCTTTTTGATGGTAATGGTTGCTTTTTTCCATGTTTTCATATTTTTACATGTTAAGGGTTCTTCAAATCCCTTGGGAGGACCCATAAACCAATTTTTAAAGATCGAATTTTTCCCTTATTTTGTAGTTAAGGATTTTTTTGGAATTTATTTAATTTTTTTTGTTTTTTTTTATTTTTGTTTATTAAATCCACGGTTGTTATTAGATTCTGAGAATTTTATTGAGGCTAATTCTTTAGTTACTCCTGTTCATATTCAACCTGAGTGGTACTTCTTATCTTCTTATGCTATTTTGCGGTCAATTCCTAAAAAGTTTGGGGGGGTTGTTGCTTTGGCCTTTTCAGTTTTATTTTTTTATTTTTTTCCTTTTTTTTTTCAAAATTTATACAATAATAGATTTTTTAAAAAAAACAATGTTAAGTTCTATTTTTGGTTTTGGTTGAGCAGTGCAATTGTTTTGTGTTATGTTGGGGCTTCTCCTGTCGAGTATCCTTGGGTTTCTATTGGGATTGTTTTCACTTTTTTTTATTTTTCTGGTTTCTTTTTTTTATTATTTTAGGCTGAGTTAGTTTAAAAAAAATAACAATTTGTGGAATTGTTGATGAATTTTCACTAAGCTGTAGTTCGGTGTTTGGGCATGCAAAGTTTTGGACTTTTAGGAATTATTTAACTACAATTTTTTAGGTTAATAAGACCTTTAATTTTCAAAATTAAAAGTACTGAAAAGTAAAAATTGGCTTTTATAGTTTAAATAAAATGTTAATTTTGTAAATTAAAGATAACAAATTTGAAAGCTTAACAATAGTTTAAAAAGAATTATTGTTTTGGGGATAATAGGTTTCGTTAAGAATTGTTAAAAAAATATAGTAAAAATAATAATAAAAAATTTTTCCTTTTGCATCATGATTTTTTTAAAGAAAATATATATATAATTTCCCTAAATATTAAAATTTTTTGAAAAGTTATTTTTTAAAGATAAAAATTTTACTTTTTGAAAATTTTAGAAATTAAAAAGGTTTAATAATAATTTGGTTTTTAGTTTATTAAAAAATAATAAATTATATTTTATTTTTTTTTTTCTATTTTTTGGTTTAAAGTTTAAGGGGGGTTGTGGGTCTACTAATTTACTGTTAAAAAAATATTTTAATTAAAAATTGATATAAAAATAAAAAAATTAATAATTTAATTAGAAAATAATAACTTTACTTTTTTACAATTGTTTAATAAAAACATTTTCTTTTTAATAAAAGATAGTCCCTGCCCAATGAATTTTTAATGGCCGCAGTAAATTGACTGCGATAATGTAGCATAATTGCTTGTAATTTTATTGGTTACTTGTTTGAATGGGTTAATGATAAAAATAATTTTTATTTTCTATGAAAATTTTTATTTCTGGTTAAAATACTAGAATTTTAAAAAAAGAAGAGAAGACCCTAAAAGTTTTTTACAAAAAGTTATGTATTTTTTTTAGGGAAAAAATTTTTTTTAAAAATTTTTAGTCCGGGTTTTAGGCAAAAATTACTTTAGGGATAACAGGAAAATAAAAATTAAAAGTTCAAATTTAAATTTTTGTTTTTTACCTCGATGTTGAATTAAAAAATCTTTTTTTTTGCAGGAGAAAAAAAAGAAAGTCTGTTCGACTTTTAAATATTTACATGATTTGAGTTTAAACCGGTGTGAGCCAGGTTGGATTCTATCTTTTTAGGGGGAAGTATTGTACGAAAGGACTTACTTTTCTTTTTTAAAAGAGGTATTTTAAAAAGAATAATTTTTTTACACAAAATAGGTAGATTTTCTCCTCTTTTTATAGTTAGTGTAATAAGCATATAAAATTTTCTATTTTAAGGTGCCTTGGCACTATAAAACATAAAGAAATTTGCTGCTAACAAATTTAGGGTTGAATACCGTGTTTTTTGGTAGTTGGATTATTAAAATTATTAATAGTTTTTGGAGGGGTGGCTTTTTATGTTTTATTAGAGCGTAAGGTTTTAAGTTATTCTCAAAATCGTAAGGGTCCTAAAAAGGTAGGGGTTTTAGGTATTTTACAATCCATAGCAGATGCTTTAAAGTTATTGGCAAAGTCTTTTGGTAGGTTATTAGAGGTAAGTTTGTTAGAATTTTTTTTGTTTCCCTTTTTTTCTTTATTAATTATGATTAAATTTTGATTATTTTTTACTTCTTTTTTTTCTTATTATTCTATTAGATTAGGTGTTTTGATAATTATTGTTTTATTGAGGTTGGGGGTTTATCCTGTGTTAGGTAGAGGATGAGGTTCAAAAAGGAAGTATAGGGTTATAGGTGCTGTTCGGGGTGCAGCTCAAAGTATTTCATATGAAGTTGTTTTAGTTTTTTTGTTGATGTGAAGTTTGATGTTTTTGTTTGAAAAGAAAAATTTAGTTTTCAGGGATGTTAAATTAGGAATATTTTTTTTCTTGATCTTTTTTTTATGGGTAGTAAGGATATTATGTGAAACTAATCGAGCTCCTTTTGACTTTGCTGAGGGTGAGAGGGAATTGGTTTCTGGTTTTAATATTGAGTATGGGTCTTTTCCTTTTACTTTATTATTTTTATCAGAGTACGGGGTTATTTTATTTTTATCGGTTTTCTCTGGGGTTTATTTTTTTGGGGGGGTAGTTGGTGTTTTTTGAGGATGGTTTATTTCTGTGATATTTTTGTGGGTGCGAAGAAGGTTTCCCCGGTTTCGTTATGATTTTTTAATGTCTTTATGTTGAGGGATTTTTTTACCCTTAACTTTTGTTATTTTTTTTATCCCTAATTTGATTTAAATCTTTTGATTTTATATTTTTAGATTTGTTTAGAGGGGTTGATTATTTTTTTTTTAATTTTAGGGTTTTTCAAGGAATTTTTTTAATAGTTTCTTCTTTTTGAATTTTGTATATTTTCTTTTTTAATTATTTTTTAAAATTTGGGTTAAGTTATTTAATTTATAAAATCTTTTTTAGTGTTTTTTCTGCTGGTCAAGATTTAAGAAGTAAAAATTTTAAGGGTTGGTTTTATTTTATGTGGGGGTTCTTTTTAATAGTCACTTGGAGTAATTTTTGTGGTTTGTTGCCCTATGTTTATGGGGTTACTACAAAATTTTATTTTGTTTTATTTTTTTCTTTGTGGGGGTGAACTTGTTTAATTATATCTTCTTTTATTTGAAATATGGTAGGTTTTGTAAGTCATTTTTGTCCATTAGGGGCCCCTACCTTGTTGGGTTGGTTTTTAAGTTTGGTGGAAGTGGTTAGGGTGGGGATCCGCCCTGGTACGTTAACTTTGCGTTTAGTGGCTAAAATGACAACTGGCCATATTTTAATTGGTTTGATTACTTTGTCTAGTTGTTATTTGTTTTTTAAAAGTTATTTTTTATCTTTTGTTTGTTTAATTTTTTTATTTTTTTATTTAGTTTTTGAAGTGGCGATTTGTTTTATTCAGGGAAATGTATATTTTATGTTGTTTCAGAGGTATACCTCCGAGCATTTGTAACATTTAGTTTATTTTTATTAATATTTTTTTTTGTTTTTCAAGGTTAATAATATTTGGGGGTTTAGTTTTTTTAGGGGTCTTTTTAAAAGGGTTGAAAAATTTTTTAGGGCGACGGGAGATGAGAAGGGGCTTTGAGTGCGGTTTTGATGGTAAGAATGTGTCTCGTGTTCCTTTTTCCTTGCGATTTTTTTTGATATTGGTTTTATTTTTGGTTTTTGATGTTGAAATAGTATTGGTTTTACAATTTCCATTTTTAAGTTTTGGGAGAAGGGTTTTTTACTTGTTGAGTTTAAAATTGTTTTTGGTGGTTTTATTCTTGGGGACTATAGAAGAGTGGCGTCGTGGGTTTTTAAATTGAGTGTATGAAAAATTTGTTGTGAGTTCGAAGATTTCATGTTTTAAATGTTCCTGGTTATAGGGTTTGACCTTTGATTGGGAGAATTGGTGCTTTTTTGATAACTTCTAGAAGAGTTTTTTGGTGACATAAAGGATTTTCATGATTGTTTTTAGTTTCTTTTTTTGTGGTTTTGGGTACTATGTTTTTTTGGTGGCGTGATATAGTTAATGAAGGGTTTTTAGGTAATCACACTGTTTCTTTTAATTCTTATTTACAATCTGGTATTATTTTGTTTATATTGTCAGAAGTTGTTTTTTTTGGGAGGTTTTTTTGGGGATTTTTTCACATGTGCTGAGCTCCTGCTGAAGAGTTAGGGTTTTGTTGGCCTCCTTATTCTTTTGAAGAAGTAATTATTGATCCTTTTAGAGTTCCCTTATTAAATACTATTATATTATTGTCTTCTGGTGTTACAGTTACGGCTTGTCATTTTTTTATTTTGGTTTCTGAAAAAAAAAAAAATTGGTTTTTGGGGGCAGTTTTTTGGGGGGTTACCATATTTTTAGGGGTGGTTTTTTTGTTTTTACAGGTTGAAGAATATGCTGAGAGTTATTTAAGTTTTAATAGTTCGGTTTATGGTTCTGCTTTTTTTATATTAACTGGTTTTCATGGTTTACATGTAACTATTGGGGCTATTGCTTTAAGAGTGGTTTTTTTTCGTTTTTTAACTAAGAGTTTTTCCAATTTTGACCATGTTGGTTTCGAGGGAGCTGCTTGGTATTGACATTTTGTGGATGTAGTGTGGTTGTTTTTGTTTATTTTTGTTTATTGGTTGGGGGCCCCAGTTTAAAAATGGGAGAAATTTTTTTCTTAGTTGTTTTTTTGAAAATTGGATTTTTATTTTTCTTTAATTCTTTTTTGTATATTATAGGCAGATTCTTCTTAATTTGTTTGGGTTCTAGCGGTTTGGTTTCTTTTTATTTTTTAGGGTGGTTGGGGATAGTGTTGTTTTTAGTTTTTGTGGGGGGGATATTAGTCATAGTTTTTTATTTAGGGATTTACGGGAATTATTATAGTTTTAGAAATCAATTTTTTTCCTTGATTTATTTAATTTTTTTTACTTTTCCAAGTATCTTTATAACTCAGAAAAAAAGTTTTAGCTTTGGAGAATATTCTGATTTTTATTTAAATTTTTTAGTTTTTGTTTTAATAAGGGGTTTTTTGTTTTTGGTTTTATTTAGAATTAGAAAGATGGTTGGTTATGGGAGTTCTTTGCGAAGGTATTTTTAAAAGAATAAGTTAAATAAACTGTGAGATTCATGTTCTTAAAATGAAAATTTCTTCTTTTGGAAAAATAGTTTATTTGAGAACCTTTGTTTTGCGTATAAAAAGAAGATTATCTTTTTTCCAATAAGACTAGTTTATTAAGAATGAAATTTTTCCAAAATTTTGGTCCTTATTGGGTTTTATAATAGTGAGTTATTTGGTTTTGGGAAAATATTTTTTTAAAGGTTTAAAATTTTTTATGGGTAAATTAATTATGTTTCACGATTTTTTGTTAATAATATGTTATTTCGTATTATTTTTTATATTAAGTTTGATGTTGAGTATGGTGGTATTTAGGGGATCTTATTTTAAAAATTTAGGGAAAGTAGTATTAGAGGTAGTTTGAACAGTTATTCCTTCTTTGATTTTGTTAGGTTTGGTAGAGCCTTCTTTGACTTTATTGTATATTTCTGAGGCTTTTTCTTTTAAAAAAGGACAAGTTTTGAAGGTAGTAGGTCATCAATGATATTGAAGATATAAAAGAGATTTAATTAACAGAGTTGTACAAGATTCGACTGATTATGATTCTTATTTAATTACTAGGGATTTAGTTTCAGGAGACTTTCGTTTGTTAGAAGTAGATTTACCTTTAGTTGTTTTAGCAAAAGTTCCTTTATATTTTTTTGTCAGTTCTAGAGATGTTATTCATAGCTTTGCTTTACCTAGTTTGGGTTTAAAGGTTGATGCTTTTCCTGGGCGGTTAAAAGTTGGGGTAAGAGGGGGTGTTTCTGTGGGATGTTATTGGGGACAGTGTTCTGAAATTTGTGGGGCTAATCATGCTTTTATGCCTATAGGTATGGAGGCTTTAATTTATTTTTAGTAACATAAAAAAATGTGTTAAATTCTTGATTTAAAAATGGATTATTTCCCTACCTAAATAGCTTAAATTTAAAGCGTAGTATTGAAGCTGCTAAGATAATTATTTTTTAGGTGTTTTCTTTTAACTATTTTTCAATTTTTTTATTTTTAAGGTTTATTAGTATTTCAATGAAAAAAGCTTTTTTTACTTGATGTATTTTAGAGGTTTATTCTTTAATATTTTTGTTATTTGTTTTCACCAGGCAATATTTTTTTGAAAAAAAGAAAAGTTTTGTTTACTTTGGTTTGTTAAACTTATTCTTTTCTGTTGTGTTGATATTTTCTTTAGTGAAAGATATTTATTTTTTGAGTTTTTTAAGATTAGTGGGAAAGATGGGAAGGTTCCCCATGATGGAGTGAGTTATTAAATTTGTTAAAAACAGTTCTTGGGAAGTTAGTTGATATTTTTTTAGAGTAAATAAGATTATTCCAGTTTTTTTTGTTTTCGAGTATTTAAAAAATAAAGTTTTTTTAGTTTTAGCTTATTTTTTTTTTAAAACTTTTATTTCTATACAAAATGCATTTTTAGTAAAAAGTTTTCACTCTTTAATTAGTTGGTCTGCTATAGGGGGTACTGGCTTTTTTGTTTTTTTAGTGAATTTTAGTTCTAATTTTTTTTTATTTTTGGGATTATTGTTTATTTACTCTTTAAATTTATTTGTCATTTTTTTTAAAATTAAAAACTTAAATCATTACTTTTGGTTAATAATATTATTGTTTGGTATTCCCCCATTTTCTATGTTTGTTTTTAAGGTTAGTGTATTTAGTGTTTTTATTAATTTTTATGGTATATTCTTGAATTACTTTTTTTTGTTTTTTTTCTTTTTCATGGGGGTTAGGTATTTTTATTTTTTTTTCAAGGAGTCTCAGAATTTATTAATTCAAAATACACAATTTACTTTTTTGGGGAATTTTTGGTTTTTTTTGGTATTATTCTTTTGTTTTAGAGTTTTAGTTTTTTAGGGTGTTAGGACCGCAAAGCGGGTTGGTTCGATATACCAAATTGTAAGTTTTCTTCAACACTATGTTTATAAAATTTTCTTTTTTATTAGTTTTTTTTATTTTTATATTTTTTTTCAAGGTTTACTCAATATTTTATTTGGTTATTTTTTTCGAGGTTGTTAGTTTAATTAAAAGAGTTTTTTTTATTTTTTTAGTGAGTAGTAGAATCATGATTTTTTATGTTTTTTTAAGGTTTGTGGTGGTGGAGGCTGCATTAAAATTTAGTATATTAGTTATTTTTTCCCGTCAGTCGGGGGGGGACTTGTTACAGTTAAAATAAAAAGGGAGATTAGAAAGCTTGAACCTTTCTTAAGGAATTGGTTCCCCCTTTTTAGGGGGGGGTTAAAAAAAATTTTTCCAGACTAAGGGCCTCTCTAAAAACAAGGCCCTTAGTCTGGGTTTTTGATTCCTCCCTTATTATACCCTGGTAGAAACTTGAAATAAGTTCATTCGACCTGATAGGGGGGAATAAATATTCCCCCCTATATTACTAATGTAATATAAGGAGAAATATAATATATAGGGGGGAATAAATATTCCCCCCTATATTACTAATGTAATATAAGGAGAAATATAATATATAGGGGGGAATAAATATTCCCCCCTATATTACTAATGTAATATAAGGAGAAATATAATATATAGGGGGGAATAAATATTCCCCCCTATATTACTAATGTAATATAAGGAGAAATATAATATATAGGGGGGAATAAATATTCCCCCCTATATTACTAATGTAATATAAGGAGAAATATAATATATAGGGGGGAATAAATATTCCCCCCTATATTACTAATGTAATATAAGGAGAAATATAATATATAGGGGGGAATAAATATTCCCCCCTATATTACTAATGTAATATAAGGAGAAATATAATATATAGGGGGGAATAAATATTCCCCCCTATATTACTAATGTAATATAAGGAGAAATATAATATATAGGGGGGAATAAATATTCCCCCCTCTAATTTTATAAAGGTTATCCTATAATAGGGGGACTATAAATCCCCCTATTATAGAAGCTTAGGAAATAAAGGGTTTTATTTTTTGATTGAGTCTTTATTTATTTTGAGAAGAGTTTTTTTTTTGTTTGCCCCAAGATTTGTTGGGATAGGAATCGTGGTATTTTTATTTTTTTGTTTTTTAGGGGTTAAAAAAGAAAATTTTTCTTTTTTAAAAATTATGTTTGTTTTTTTCAGGATTTGGATCTTATATTTTATGAGTAAATGTAGCTTAGACGTGGCTTATTGAGTTTATTTTTCTTTTTTTGTGGTTTTTTTTTCTTTTTATTATACCAATAATTTGATTTTGTTTTTTATTTTTTTTGAGATGAGTTTAATCCCAACCTTTTACTTAGTTGTTAAGAGGAGCAGACCTAAGCGCTCCGTAGCCTCAAACTATTTGGTTTTATACACTTTTTTGGGGAGTTTGCCTTTATTGATTTCTATTGTGATTTTTGGCTTAAACAATTCTTTCGTTTACTTCTATTTTTTTCCTTATTTGTTTTCGGGGTTTTTATATTTTTTTATTTTAGCTTTTTTAATAAAGTTACCTGTTTTTTATTTTCATTTGTGGTTGCCAAAGGCTCATGTTGAAGCTTCTACGGAGGGTTCTATGATCTTGGCGGGTGTGTTGTTAAAGTTAGGAAGATATGGGTTATTGTTGTTTTGTTGTTGATTTAACCCTAAAGTTTTTTTAAGAGTTGTTGTGTTTTTTGGGGGAATTATAGCAGGGTTATTTAGTTTAATTAGAAACGATTTAAAGAAGTTGGCAGCTTATTCTTCTATTATTCATATGAGTTATATGGTTTTTAGAAGTTTTGGGGTTGTTTTAATTAGTGTTTGAGGTGTGATATTTTTAAGGGTTGGACATGGTTTTATTTCTGCCGGTATGTTCTTTTTAATTTCTTTGATATATAATTTCACGGGCAATCGAAATATTTTTTTCTTAGGGGGGGTGGGAAAAAATTATTCTTTTTTGTTATTTTTTTGTGGTTTGTTATTGATAATGAACAGTTCCCCCCCCATTTCTATTAGTTTTATTGGAGAAATTTTTATGTTTATTGGGGGTAGTTTGATTTTTGGTTTTTGAAAATTAGTAATTATTGTTTTATTAAATTTGTTGGGGGGTTTGTTGTCTGTTGTTTTTTTCTTACATTTATATCATGGGAACGTTGAAAATAAAAGCTTTTATATAAAATTTCGTGAAGGAAATGTGATTTTTATTTTTTTAATTTTTTCTGTTTTTAGGTACTTATTAAGCAGGTTTTTGTAAAAAATTGGTGTAATGCACGTAAAAGTGTCGCTTTTAAGGAACTTAGGTATTTTTTGGCAAACGAACCTAAAATTTAGGGTATTATTTCGGCTAATATTTTTCGTAAGACGTTTGTTGGTTTTTAATTAAGAAACATTGATTTTTTATTAATAAAGGAATATTAAAAATTTATTTTTAGATTAAAAGTTAAAATTTATCAATAAATTCAGAATAATAAAGTTTTAATTGTTTTAGATTTTGTTTTTAAGATGAAAAAATAATTTAAGTGCCAGCATTTGCGGTTATACTTAATTTAAAAATCATGTTAATTTTAAAAATATTAAATACTTTTTTTTTGGTTTAATAAAAAAATTTATTTTATAAAATAATTTTTAATAAAAAAGAATTAGATACTCTTGTATAAAATTAAAAATTAGAATTAAGTAGTTTAAAAATAAACTGAAATTATTTGGCAGTTCGTTACAATTATTAAGGGAAACATGGGCGTTAAATGATGATCCCCACATTAATTTTCTTTTTTTTATTGGTAGTGTAAGGTTGTAAACATTTTTTTTAGAAAAACGTAAACAAAATTTTTTAATGCAAATCTTTTTGCTCCTTTTAAAAGATTTTCCTTTGTTATAATTTTTAAATTTTGGATAAATTTAAGTTTTTAAATTTTAAAAGAGGATTTTATAGTATTAGTAAATAATTAGTTATTTAGAATTTAATTTTAACGTGTGTACACATCGCCCGTCAATTTTTTTTTATAAAAAAATAAGTCGTAACATAGTAGAAAAAATAGAAATTTTTTCTAATTTTGGAATTTTTCTATGGGGAATATTTTCTTTTTTTTCTCTTTGTTTTTTTTTTATTTGGGGTTTAGAAATATTAGTGTTAAATTTAAGGTATTCGAATTCAAAAGGATATTTTCTTTCGTGTTTTTTTTTGATTGGATTAGTTTTGTTTTTTTAGGAGTTTTAATGGTTATATTAGGTAGAGTCGTATATTTTAGTTGTTATTATATGGGAGAGGAGTTAATCCGCGGACGAGGTTTTATTTTTGTTGTTTTTAGGTTTGTGGTTGCTATGGGGTTTTTGATAATTTCCGGTGATTGAATCTCTTTGATTATTGGTTGGGACTGGTTGGGGATAACTTCTTTTTTTTTGGTATGTTATTATAAAAGGGATAGATCTTGAAGGGGGGGGTTAAAGACTTATTTTACAAAACGTTTGGGAGATGGAATTTTTTTATTTTTGTTGTCAAAATTATTTATCTATTTTATTTTTAGTAATTTTTATTTAGGAACATTTTATTTGTTTTTAATAATTTTATTAAGCCAAACTAAGAGGGCCCAATTACCCTTTTCTTCTTGGTTGCCTGCTGCTATGGCTGCCCCTACTCCGGTTTCCGCTTTAGTTCATTCTTCTACTTTGGTTACAGCAGGTGTTTATATATTAATTCGTAGAGGAAGAATTTTAGGGGGTTTTAATTGGTATTTAGGGGGGGTAGGTTTATTGACTTTGTTTGTTGGGAGTTTTTCTGCTTGTGGTAGTTTTGATTTGAAGAAGATAGTTGCTTTTTCTACTTTAAGTCATTTAGGTTTTATGGTGATGAGGTTATCTTCAGTTTGTGTGGATTATAGATTTTTTCATTTAATTGTTCATGCTTGTTTTAAGGCGTTGTTGTTTATTAGGGTGGGAATGTTAATCTTAACTAAAAATCATTCTCAGGATTTTCGACAGGTCGGATTTTCATTCAAAAAATTGTTTTTTATATGAGTTTCTTTAGTTTCTTTAACCAGGTTATGTGGTTTCCCCTTTTTTTCTGGGTTTTTTTCTAAGGATTTTACTTTAGAGATGTTTTTTTGGTCTTTTAATCCTTTATTTTATTTTTTATTTTTTTTTTCGATTTTTTTTTCTGTTTTTTATAGAGTTCGGTTGATAAATGCTATTGTTAGAATTCAGTGGAGGAAATTAGTCAAGGAGTATTCCATTTTTAATATATTTTATATGATTTTTTTATTATTAAGAAGGGTTGTTATTGGTGTAGTTTTTAGGGGTTGAGTTAATAAATTACAATTAATTTCTGGAAAATTTTTATTTAAGTTTTTAGTTTATTTTTTTTTGTTGGGGGGAGTTTTATTTTTTTACCAACATTTTAAAGGGTTGATTTCAAGGAGTATATTTTTTTTAGACTCTTTGGGGGGAGGTATTCCAAAAAAATTGACAAAAAAATTTTGGTTATTTTATAAAAAAGTAGATCAGGGTGTATTACCCTTTTTTAGGGAGCGTTTAAGGGCAGAAAAATTTATGAGCTTTAGAAAGGTTATTCAGGTTAAATTATTTTTATATTTTTGGGGGTTTTTTATAATATTTTATTTTTTTTAAGAAAACGATGTGAGGCATATTAGGCTGTTAACTTAAAAGTGGGGTTCCCCTTTTCTTAGTAAGGTAGTTAAAAAATAATGAAAAATTGTAAATTTTTAGTTACTTTTATGTTCTTATTAAATGGAGTGTCAGAAAAATGAGTTGGATTTAAGCTTCTATTATGGGATTCCCCCTCCATTAAGAAATTAGTTTATAAAAAACGTTTTGTTGCAAACAAAAAAAAATTATTTATTTCTTTTAAATTAATTTAAATACCACAATTGTCAAGGTTTGGGATTTTTAGTTTTTATTTAGTTATTATTTCATCTTTGATTTTATTATCAATTGTTATTTTGAGTTTTGTTTTTTCTAATCGTGTTGATCAAGTTTATTTCGAAAATTCTTCTTTTTCTGGGGGGGTTAGTTTTTTTTGATTTTAAAGTTTTAAAATTT